ATCAAATTATCTCTCGATACGTTCCTCAAAAAATCCGATTCGTGCTGATTCTTTCCCCAACTAACGAAGAGATCTTGGTGGAATTGCCACATATGAAATTGAGCACAATTTTGCAAAGAAATATCCCACTTGTTTCTCGAGAAGAGATGGGAAACATGCTCAATATAATTTGATTGAATAGTTGCCTCAGCTCCTTGTTGTTTGAAGAACCCCCCCCCTTCAATTGGTCTTTTTTCACGAAAAGCAGACATGAGATAACAAATCAAGTCTTTCCCTAAGACTTCGAATAGCTGTCCCGAATTCAAGTTGAGTATGTTTCGCTTCTTCCTCGGAGAAAGACGATCAAACAATTCCCAATCATGGTCCTTGCGGATCATATCATCCGTATAGGATAAAAAAAGAAACTCCAGATATTTGCTATCTTTCTCTTTGAATGAGATCTCAATTCCAACTACGGTTTTATTAGATACCTTACAACTAGAATCCCTCTTTTTTCCGATCCGGTTCCTCCACCACCGCGAACCCCGGTTAGATTCAGGCATGATACACTTTTTATTTATTGGGAGAACCCAAGTACTCTCTTGCGAATTCATGAAACAACTCTCAGAAATATTTTTCCCTTTTGGAAGATACAGGGGCGAAACAATCAACCTATTGATATTGCAAGACCAAAAAGATTCTTCCAATGTCTCATTTCTGGGTCCAATGGAATTCATAGGTATAGGAAGAAGCCCCATCAAATAGAGATTTTTTCTTTCGACAATCTTTCGATTGTTAATACGAGATATAAGGACCGCTACTACAAGCAGTATTATACCTTTGATCGTGAAATATCGATTGCTTCTTGAACCCTGTGAATCACGTGAAAGTAGGATACTCCAAATTCGGGGGTCAAAGAGTTTCATAAAACGTTCTTGGTGGAAAAGAATGTGAGTGAAAGATCCCACTGAATCGAATTTGGTCCATGAATCTAAGAAATAGTGAGAATTCTTGATCTCTCTCAATATCTCTCTCAATTCGAAGATCCAGGATTTGAATTGATGTCCTCTCATTGATTCCTCCTAAAGATTTCATTTCAATTGGAATTTGGTTATTTACGATGTACGATGATCCCTGTTAAGCATCCATGGCTGAATGGTTAAAGCGCCCAACTCATAATTGGCAAATTCGTAGGTTCAATTCCTGCTGGATGCACGCCAATGGGAACGTTCAATAAGTCTATTAGAATTGGCTCTGTATCAATGGAATCTCATCATCCATACATACCGAATTGGTATGGTATATTCATACCATAACATATGAACAGTAAGAACTAGAATTCTTATTGATACTGGAACTCATAGGGAAGAAAATGGATTTATGGATGGAATCAAATATGCAGTATTTACAGAAAAAAGTATTCGGTTATTGGGGAACAATCAATATACTTCTAATGTCGAATCAGGATCAACTAGGACAGAAATAAAGCATTGGGTCGAACTCTTCTTTGGCGTCAAGGTAATAGCTATAAATAGTCATCGAGTCCCGGGAAAGGGTAGAAGAATGGGACCTATTATGGGACATACAATGCATTACAAACGTATGATCATTACGCTTCAACCAGGTTATTCTATTCCACCTCTTATAGAGAAAAGAACTTAAAGCAAAATACTTAATAACACGGCGATACATTTATACAAAACTTCTACCCCGAGCACACGCAATGGAGCCATAGACAGTCAAGTAAAATCCAATCCACGAAATAATTTGATCCATGGACAGCGTCGTTGTAGTAAAGGTCGTAATGCCAGAGGAATCATTACCGCAGGGCATAGAGGGGGAGGTCATAAGCGTCTATACCGTCAAATAGATTTTCGACGGAATGATAAAGACATATCTGGTAGAATCGTAACCATAGAATACGACCCTAATCGAAATGCACACATTTGTCTCATACACTATGGGGATGGTGAGAAGAGATATATTTTACATCCCAGAGGGGCTATAATTGGAGATACCATTGTTTCTGGTACAGAAGTTCCTATATCAATGGGAAATGCCCTACCTTTGAGTGCGGTTTGAACTATTGATTTACGTAATTGGAAGTAACCAATTAGGTTTACGACGAAACCTAGAAATCGATCACTGATCCAATTTGAGTACCTCTACGGGAGAAACCTCAGCAGAAAACTGTTGAGTAACGGCAGCAAGTGATTGAGTTCAGTAGTTCCTCATAGAAAATTATTGACTCTAGAGATATGGTAATATGGAGAAGACAAAAAAAAAATTGTTTGAAGCACGCACAGAACCGGAGAGCGCCCCTTGTTTCAAAGAGAGGAGGCCGGGTTATTCACATTTAATTTGATGGTCAGAGGCGAATTAAAAGCTAAGCAGTGGTAATTATAAAGATCCCCCGGGGAAAAATAGAGATGTCTCCTACGTTACCCGTAATATGTGGAATGGAAGTATTGACGTAATTTCATAGAGTCATTCGGTCTGAATGCTACATGAGGAACATAAGCCAGATGACGGAACGGGGAGACCTAGGATGTAGAAGATCATAACATGAGTGATTCGGCAGATTTGGATTCCTATATATCCACTCATGTGATACTTCATCATACGATTCATATAAGATCCATCTGTCTAGATATCATCATATACATCTAGAAAGCCGTATGCTTTGGAAGAAGCTTGTACAGTTTGGGAAGGGGTTTTTATTGATAAAAAAGAAGAATCTACTTCAACCGATATGCCCTTAGGCACGGCCATACATAACATAGAAATCACACTTGGAAAGGGTGGACAATTAGCTAGAGCGGCAGGTGCTGTAGCGAAACTGATTGCAAAAGAGGGTAAATCGGCCACATTAAGATTACCATCTGGGGAGGTCCGTTTGATATCCAAAAACTGCTTAGCAACAGTCGGACAAGTGGGTAATGTTGGGGTGAACCAAAAAAGTTTGGGTAGAGCCGGATCTAAGCGTTGGCTAGGTAAGCGTCCTGTAGTAAGAGGAGTAGTTATGAACCCTGTAGACCATCCCCATGGGGGCGGTGAAGGGAGAGCTCCGATTGGTAGAAAAAAACCCACAACTCCTTGGGGTTATCCTGCGCTTGGAAGAAGAAGTAGGAAAAGGAAAAAATATAGTGATAGTTTTATTCTTCGTCGCCGTAAATAAATAAGAATATAGAAAACTGAATTTTTAGAATTTGAAATAATGTGATGGGCGAACGACGGGAATTGAACCCGCGCGTGGTGGATTCACAATCCACTGCCTTGATCCACTTGGCTACATCCGCCCCTTATCTAGCTAAAGGATTTTAGCTTTTTGATTTTTCCATTCATCATTATTGTATTTATTCTTACCTTCATACTTAGATCGATATATTGGGCATAGAATGCCAAATGTTTTGAAAAATGTAATGTAATAAAGGAGTAATCCCCTGTGACACGTTCAATAAAAAAAAATCCTTTTGTAGCTAATCATTTATCGGCAAAAATTGAAAAACTAAACATAAGGGAGGAGAAAGAAATAATAGTAACTTGGTCTAGGGCATCTACCATTATACCCACAATGATTGGCCATACAATTGCTATTCATAATGGAAAAGGACATTTACCCATTTATATAACAGATCGTATGGTGGGTCATAAATTGGGAGAATTCGTGCCGACTCTAACTTTCGCAAGACATGCAAAAACCGATAAAAAATCTCGTCGTTAATTTTTGTCTTTTTTTTTTATTTCTAAAAAATAATTAATTAAGACTAAAATTTTAATTAAATTTTAAATTATTATATTTTTTATTTTATAAGTAAAATTAGGCAGTTTTTATTCATTTAGTGGGGATAACCTTATGATAAATAGAAAGAACTCGTGTTGGAGTACAGAAATTAAAGTTTTAGCTCAACATAAACATATATGTATGTCGGTTTTCAAAGCACGAAGAGTAATTGATCAAATTCGTGGACGCTCCTATGAAGAAGCACTTATGATACTAGAACTTATGCCTTATCGAGCATCTTATCCCATTTTGAAATTAGTTTTTTCCGCGGCAGCAAATGCTAGTAATAACATGGGCTTAAACAAAGCTAATTTATTTATTAGTAAAGCTGAAGTTAACGCAGGTACTATTGTGAAAAAATTAAGACCCCGGGCTCGAGGACGTAGTTATCCGATAAAAAGACCTACTTGTCATATAACAATTATATTGAGGGATAAAACTAAATTAGTTAAAGATGAATCTTAACTTTCGATTCATCTTTCGAAAAATATATATGGTAAAGATAATCTAATAGAAAAATATGGGACAAAAAATAAATCCACTTGGTTTCAGACTTGGTACAACCCAAAGTCATCATTCCTTTTGGTTCGCACAACCACAAAATTATTCCGCGGGTATACAGGAAGATGAAAAAATACGGAATTGTATCAAGGATTATGTACAAAAAAATAAGAAAATGTCCTCAGGTTTCGAAGGAATAGCACGTATACAAATAAAAAAAAGAATCGATTTGATCCAAGTCATAATCCATATTGGATTCCCTAATTTATTAATAGAGGGCCGAACACGAGGAATCGAAGAATTACAGATGAATGTACAAAAGGAGTTTCATTCTGTGAACCGTAGACTTAACATTGCTATAACAAGAGTTGAAAAACCTTATGGACAACCTAATATTCTTGCGGAATATATAGCTTTACAATTAAAAAATAGAGTTTCATTTCGAAAAGCAATGAAAAAAGCTATTGAATTAACTGAACAAACGGATACAAAAGGAATTCAAGTACAAATTGCCGGGCGTATCGACGGAAAAGAAATTGCACGCGTCGAATGGATCAGAGAGGGTAGGGTTCCTCTACAAACAATTCGTGCTAAAATTGATCATTGTTCCTATACAACTCGAACTATCTATGGAGTATTAGGCATAAAAATTTGGATATTTGTAGACGAGAAATAATGGACCTAAAAAAAAAAAATGACAAATTTTCTTTTTTATTCCATTAAATCAAACAAAACTGAGCAATTAAAATTCTATAAGGTTGAATAAAAATTAGATTGATCATTTAAGAGAATTGCTATGCTTAGTGTGTGACTCGTTAGTTTTTTTGTTAGTTTAGAGTATAGATAGTTGGAATTCAAAAAATTTGACCGACCCTCACTATGAGCTTACTAACTATATAAACTAATAACCAACTTATGGCTTCGTTTCGTATTGTCGAGATTCCAAGAAACAGTCACTATATGACTAGATCGATCATATAGTTGTAGCAACTGAAATAAAAAAAAATTTAAATCTTATTATTAGGTTGCTAAACAAAAATAAAGGGATGTGGATAAATGGAAGGATGATAGAAAGAAAGAACAAAAGTATCAATGATATATGATTCCAATATGTATGGTTTATGAATTATCTCACAAAAGGCAATGTGATAAAGCATCAATACTGATAAAATATCAATAATTAAAGATAACGAGCCTCGGGTTAATATAAACTAAGAAAATTAACTCAGGAACGAATTTTGTTGGGGTTCCATTGCGGAGTTCGGGCCTAACCATTAACGAAGAGGCTATGGGAACGACAGAACCCATGATTGCATAGGATTTCATGAAAACAAACAAATCCTAATGATTCATTGGATGGGATGGCGGAACGAACCAAGAACAAATTGATTTATTCTAAAAGTAACAAGGTCTTGACCCTACGAATGTAGCACGAAAGAGTCAATATTCGCCCGCGAAACCCTTAGTTTTTAGTTATTGAATTATACATACAATCTACATTTTGTTTTAGCGCGATTCGATACAAAATAAATAATGTTGATCTGGTATATAAAGCTTACTCTTAACTATATAACATAACAATACTAAACTATCCTAGAATAACAAAATCAAATAATATAACAAAATAACATAATAAATTCCATTACATTACTAAGTGTATTGTGTATCATTTAATAATATTAAATATATGTGTATTCCGTAGTAATATTAATGAATCATTTCATTCGCGAGGAGCCGGATGAAAAGAAACTCTCATGTCCGGTTCTGCAGTAGAGATGGAATTTAATTAAGAAAGAACCATCAACTATAACCCCAAAAGAACAAAATTTCGTAAACAACATAGAGGAAGAATGAAAGGAATATCTTGTCGAGGCAATCGTATTTGTTTCGGTGGATACGCTCTTCAAGCACTTGAACCCGCTTGGATCACCGCTAGACAGATGGAAGCAGGACGAAGAGCAATGACACGATATGCGCGTCGTGGCGGAAAAATATGGGTACGTATATTTCCCGACAAACCTGTTACAGTAAGACCCGCAGAAACACGTATGGGTTCGGGGAAGGGGGCCCCCGAATATTGGGTATCCGTTGTTAAACCGGGTCGAATACTTTATGAAATGGGCGGAGTATCAGAAACTGTAGCCAGAGCAGCTATTAAAATAGCTGCGCGCAAGATGCCTATACGAACTCAATTCGTTATTGAGGGATAGGGATGCAGAAATTAAAAGATAAGGTGATGATAAAAAATAGAATTTTATTTTTTTATAGACAGACAAATATTTCTTTTTATTTCTTTTTTATCCTTTGCAGCAAAATAACAGATTAAAATAAAAATGATATGATTCAACCTCAAACCCTTTTGAATGTAGCGGATAATAGTGGAGCTCGAAAATTAATGTGTATTCGAGTCCTAGGAGCTGGTAACCAACGATATGCTCATATTGGTGACGTTGTTGTTGCCGTAATCAAAGAAGCAGTACCAAATATGCCTCTAGAAAGATCAGAAGTTATTAGGGCTGTAATTGTGCGTACATGTAAAGAACTCAAACGTGACAACGGCATGAAAATACGATATGATGACAATGCCGCAGTTGTTATTGATCAAGAAGGAAATCCAAAAGGAACTCGAGTTTTTGGTGCGATCGCTCGGGAATTGAGACAGTTGAATTTTACTAAAATAGTTTCATTAGCTCCCGAGGTATTATAAATACTAGTAGTATATTAAATAATAATATGATATAGCGGGGTATCTGGAATGGGTCAAGTCAATTAGTAGATTGTGTATCACGCATATACTTTATAATTAATTTAATTAATATAAATAAATTTAATTATTTTTTATTAAAAAAATAAATAAACATGTTGATTATATAAAAATTAGGGGGTACCAATAATTATAGTTCGCCATGGGTAAGGATACTATTGCCGATATAATAACTTCTATAAGAAATGCTGACATGGATAAAAAAAGAACGGTTCGAATAGCATCTACTAATATTACCGAAAACATTGTAAAAATACTTCTACGAGAGGGTTTTATCGAAAACGTTCGTAAACATCAGGAAAGTAACAAATTTTTCTTGGTTTTAACCCTACGACATAGACGGAATCGAAAGGGAATATATAGAACTATTTTAAAACGTATCAGCCGACCCGGTCTACGAATCTATTCCAACTATCAACAAATTCCTAAGATTTTAGGTGGAATGGGAATTGTAATTCTTTCGACTTCTCGAGGTATAATGACAGATCGAGAAGCTCGACTAGAAAAAATCGGGGGAGAAATTTTGTGTTATATATGGTGATCTTACACCCCTTCCTCCTGTTATCTTAATTTTATCTCTAACTTCCCTTTTGGAAAAAGAGAGTAAAAATAAATTATATAACCCTTTCTCCATTAGTTAATACTTCAAGAGGCTTACCTCGAATAAAAGACTAAAATTAATTCATGAATGTTTAATTACTGAATCGCTTCCCAACAGTATGTTCCGGGTCCTTTTAGATAATGAAGATCTAAATTCTAGGTTATGTTTCAGGAAGGATACGGCACAGTTTTATAGAGATACTACCATGAAATAGAGTCAAAATTGAAATAAGTGGTTATGATTCAACCAGGGGACGTAGAATTTATAGAATTCACAAATTCGAACTATTAGATGATTTTTTAAACATTCCTTTCATAGGGATACAATTTGAAGTTAAAAAAATCAAGAAACTTATTTTTCAAGGAGTAGATTCAGAATTAAGGTAAGGAATGAGAAATATGAAAATAAGGGCTTCTGTTCGTAAAATTTGTGAAAAATGTCGACTTATCCGTAGGCGTGGACGGATTATAGTGATTTGTTCCAATCCGAGACATAAACAGAGACAAGGGTAATCTTTCTAAACTAAATAAAGAATCTTCTAAAAGAAAAAGAAGGACCCGTGTAAAAGAATCTGTTTTAACATTAAATGGATATCTCCGTATCTTTCCGTATATTTCTGACTCATATTTATGAGATGATAAAATATGACAAAACCTATACCAAGAATTGGTTCGCGTAAGAATGGGCGTATTGGTTCACGCAAGAATGGACGTAGAATACCAAAAGGTGTTATTCATGTTCAAGCAAGTTTCAACAATACCATTGTAACTGTTACAGATGTACGAGGACGAGTAGTTTCTTGGGCCTCCGCGGGTACTTCTGGATTCAAAGGCACAAAACGAGGGACACCCTATGCTGCTCAAGCGGCAGCTATAAATGCTATTCGTACGGTGGTTGATCAGGGCATGCAACGAGCAGAAGTTATGATAAAAGGCCCCGGTCTCGGAAGAGATGCAGCATTACGAGCCATCCGTAGAAGTGGTCTACTATTAAGTTTCGTGCGCGATGTAACACCTATGCCACATAATGGATGTCGACCCCCTAAAAAAAGACGTGTGTAAAAATAAGAATTAAACGGATTTCAAGAGAAATAAATGATTCAATGATCTGATTAAATAACAATATTTAGTATGGTTCGAGAGGAAGTAGGAGGGTCCACTCGAACATTACAGTGGAAGTGTGTTGAATCAAAAATAGATAGTAAGCGTCTTTATTATGGTCGTTTCATTCTATCCCCGCTTATGAAAGGCCAAGCCGATACCATAGGTATTGCCATGCGAAGGGCTTTACTTGGAGAAATAGAAGGAACATGTATCACACGCGCAAAATCTGAGAAGGTACCACATGAATATTCCACAATAGTAGGTATTAAAGAATCAGTCCACGAAATATTAATAAATTTGAAAGAAATTGTATTGAGAAGTACTCTATATGGAATTAGAGACGCATCTATTTGCGTCAGAGGCCCTAGACACGTAACCGCTCAAGATATCATCTCACCACCTTCTGTGGAAATAGTGGACACGACACAGCATATAGCTAACCTGACGGAACCAATTGATTTGTGTATTGAATTACAAATCAATAGGGATCGCGGATATCGTATGAAACCCACAAATAACTCTCAAGATGGAAGTTACCCTATAGATGCCATATTCATGCCTATTCGAAATGCAAATCATAGTATTCATTCTTATGGGGATGGAAATGAAAAACAAGAGATACTTTTTCTAGAAATATGGACAAACGGGAGTTTAACTCCTAAGGAAGCACTTTATGAAGCTTCTCGTAATTTGATTGATTTATTTATTCCTTTTCTACATGCGGAAGAAGAGGGCATTAATTTCACGGAAAATAAAAACAAGTTTACTCTATCCCCTTTTACCTTTCAAGATAGATTAACTAATTTAAAGAAAAACAAAAAAATAGTTCCATTGAAATTTATTTTTATTGACCAGTTAGAATTGCCTTCCAGGACCTATAATTGTCTCAAAAGATCCAATATACATACATTATTGGATCTTTTGAGTAATAGTAATAGTCAAGAAGACCTTATGAGAATTGAATATTTTCGCATAGAAGATGTAAAACAGATATTGGACACCCTACCAGAAGCATTTCACAATTGATTTACCTAATAAAAAATTTTAATTTTAAATCCATTCTATAATATATAAATGATATATATATATTAATGATATATATATTATAGAATGGATTTAGTTTTTAATCTTCAGCACGATCCGTACTCAGCTCAAAATGGAATATAATCAAAATAATGTATCTAAAGTCTTGCTTCAAAGTCAATTTTCCTTAGATACTTAATACTTATGTACGGTATTTCAAAGTTTAATTGATTTGAATTTGAAAAAGACCTAAAGTGAGGGATTTATCAATAGGTAATGTAGCTCCAATACCTAACCAAAGAGCTACTGCGGTACCGATAAAAAAGACTGTTGTAGCTACTGGACGACGAAATGGATTTTGGAATTTATTAACATTCTCCAAAAAGGGTACTGTCAATAATCCTATTGGTACTGAAACCATTAAAAGAACACCCAATAACTTATTGGGTACTGTACGGAGTATTTGAAATACGGGAAAGAAGTACCATTCAGGTAATATTTCCAAAGGAGTCGCAAATGGATCCGCCGGTTCACCAATCATTGACGGTTCTAGAACCGCTAAGCCCACGTTACACGCAATAGTACCTAGAATTACTACCGGAAAAATATATAAAAGATCATTGGGCCATGCGGGTTCTCCATAATAATTATGCCCCATCCCTTTAGCCAATTTAGCTCTTAATACAGGATCATTCAAATCAGGTTTTTTTGTTATTGGGATAGGTGAATTCTTAATTCTTATGGATCCATCCCCCGAAGGAACCGGACATGATAATTTTTAATCATCCGGCTCGAGCAAGAATCAAAGGAATAATGGAAATAGATCCGTATCAAATCTATATTTCATAGATATCCGTGCTATATATTAATATATAATAACTCGATGTAAGAAATGCCCGATTCAATTTTCCGAAGTTGCAATTATTCATTGCAAAGAATTAAGTTCTTACAGATAAATGCTCAATATCCAAGTAGGCTTACAAATTTGATCATGATCAAGTGCTTTTTGGATTGTCTCATGTCTTTTGATTGTTATTTATCCCCGCAACATTTTGATTTTATTACATACAAACAAAGTATTTACTTGTTACTAATAAAGTCTAACCTCTGTTCTTCCTTAGATCCCTTATTTCACTCCGATAGTATCATAGATCTGGATCAATGCATAGGAAATGAATGCATTTATATACTATAAATAAAATTAAAATTAAGTAAGTGGAATAGATACAACATTAGGTCGTGCCACATTGTTTATTCTATGCTTCTATTCTATGGGATCTTGCGGAGCCTACTCATACATGACATGATTCGGGTATGATCATAGAAAAAATTCTCCTCAAGTGAACCGGCATATCCCTGCTATGTAGGGGGACTTACGTGGTGGTTGGATGCGGAGACACATTTTATTTGGTTGTAAATTCCAACGTGGCAGATCAAATCATATATCTGCATGGCCCAATCAATAGTTCAAGTCACACACTCCCATAATCCATCTTCTCTTCAGAGAATCCACTTCAACTATTGGTATCAAATAAGAAATACAATACTTCAGAGTTGAAGAGAGGTATCCAACCAAATAACATGTCTTATTTTTCAATAATCCATATTTGTAGCAATGAAATACAAAACTATTTTTTCTTCCTCCCCGAAATAATATATAATCAATTACAAATATATATGATATATTTTCTCTATAAAGGACCTGAAATACCTTGCTTACGTATCATTGGGAAGTGCATTAACATAAATACGGCAGTAAGAAGAGGCAATACAAAAGTGTGTAAACTATAAAAACGGGTCAAAGTGGATTGGCCCACACTAGCACTTCCGCGTAATAGCTCTACCAAAGGTAATCCTATTACGGGAATCGCTTCAGGTACGCCTGTCACAATTTTTACTGCCCAATAACCAATTTGGTCCCGAGGTAAAGAATAACCAGTTACACCAAAAGACGCAGTCAATACGGCCAGAATCACACCTGTAACCCAAGTTAATTCGCGAGGTTTTTTAAATCCCCCTGTGAGATACACACGAAATACGTGCAAGATCATCATAAGAACCATCATACTTGCTGACCATCGATGAACTGATCGGATTAACCAACCAAAGTTAGCCTCAGTCATTATGTATTGAACAGAGGAAAAAGCCTCTGTAACGGTTGGACGATAGTAAAAAGTCATAGCAAAACCTGTGGCTACTTGTACTAAAAAACAAGTAAGTGTGATCCCCCCTAGACAATAAAATATGTTGACATGAGGAGGAACATATTTACTAGTTATATCATCTGCAATCGCCTGAATCTCGAGACGTTCTTCGAACCAATCATATACTTTATTGGGATAGGTAACCAAAAATATAGACCCCCCCTGAGAACCGTATATGAGAATTTAACCTCGTACGGCTCAAGCAGAAACAACACAAATCAAATACGGATTTTAACGGATATGTAATAGTAAAGTTCAAATTCAAATTAGCCACTTGATTCAATTTGCCCCAAAAATACCAAATAAAAAAAAAAAAAAAAAATCCGGAATCTCTTTTTTGTGATGATAATGCCAAAAATATCAAGTTAGCTCCCTCGTTCCTCTTTATTCTTTATGTTAATTGTTAAAATAAAGGCCTCTTGAATCTTCTCTTTCCTATTATTTTTTATTTGTTCTTTTTTGTGTAATAATACAGATTGACTCTTGTTTTACTAGTTATTGATAGGAATTCCCTTGTTGAGACCCTGTCAATCAATTGACACCTCAGATTCATACTAGAACCACGATGATTTAATAAAGCCCACGCTAAACGCAAAGGTTCTGTGAGTAAGAACCATTTGATCATCACTTATCCAATTTCAATTTAAATGAATGGATGTTATTAATAATTCAAAAAATATAAAGAAATGGGTGTCTGTTGACCAAATTCAGTCTGAAGGAAGAAAAAACGTTTAATTTATAAAATACCTATTTGCATTTTTTTTTTTTGAGTCCGGTCGCGAGGTCTGACTGAATAGTAAGTATGAATCATAGTTCAAATATTTCTTTTCTTGATCTATTCTACAATATTCATATTCCGTGCTCCAGATACTAGACTAAATATCCGACGAGGTAGAATCATCTTGATAGAGATGACAGACTATTCTCTGTATTATCAATAGGATCAATTATAACAAGTCACACACTCATATTCCGGAAATACCGAAACAAAAAAATTCCACGGTCGAACTACCAGAATGAGAAATCTGAGTTTTAAGTGCGTTTTTCTTTTTTTATTGAAAAACTAGAACTAGGACTTTATAGTCCTTAGGAACCTAATTCATTGAAATTCCATCCAATAAAACGGATGAATTATAAATTTCCAAAATGATAGATAAAAATATCGCAAACAGAGCCATTGCGACCCCCATAAGTGGTGTAGTCCCCCAGCCCGGAGCTACTTTACCATATTCCGAATTCAATGGTTTCAATAAACTTCCTATATTAGTTTGTCTTGGCCTAGATTTAGAACTATCCTCAACGGTTTGTGTAGCCATAAATCTTATTTAATGATTGGTTAAGATCTGTTGACTTTGTATACCATTTGGTTGTAGTTGTAAATAAACGATCTTATCGTAGATCCATTGTGATCCTTAAATTATCTAGAAATGGAAACAGCAACCCTAGTCGCCATCTTCATATCTGGTTTACTTGTAAGCTTTACTGGGTACGCCTTATATACCGCTTTTGGGCAACCCTCTCAACAATTAAGAGATCCATTTGAAGAACACGGGGACTAATTGAAGTAATGAGCCTACCAATGGTAGGCTCGTTACTTCAAATTAAGATGATCAAAAATTATTTTTTAGTCGGAACCTTAGGTGGTTCTCGAAAAAAGATAGCGAAAAAAATTATCCCTAAAGTCGAGACTAAGAGAAATGTATAAACCAATGCTTCCATAGATTTGATCGTGGTTTACAATTATAGCTTCCACACCTATTCATTTTGGATCATTTACTATAGTAAAGAAAGGGAAAGAATTAAAGATGGCGATTCAATCAAGTCACGATTTTTCTGGTACCTTATGTCATCAAAATGTCATCAAATAAAAAAAGTGGAAACGAAAGATATCAGAGTAATATTCTATCAGACTACTTGTCTTCTTGTAGTTGGATCTCCAAGCTTTTGGAATGCTCCAAATTCCACTTGAGAATCCAAATCTGGATCAATACCAGCAAAAACATCTCTGAACAAGGTTCTAGCGCCATGCCAAATGTGTCCGAAAAAGAAGAGCAAAGCAAATGTGGCATGCCCAAAAGTGAACCAACCCCTTGGACTGCTCCGAAAAACACCATCGGATTTCAAAGTAGCTCGGTCTAATTCAAAAATTTCACCTAGTTGGGCGCGTCTAGCATATTTTTTCACAGTAGCAGGATCACTATAACTGACTCCATTGAGTTCGCCACCATAGAACTCGACAGTTACACCCACTTGTTCGACACTATACTTGGATTCTGCCCTTCTAAAAGGAACATCGGCTCTCACAATTCCGTCTCCGTCTACCAAAACTACGGGGAATGTTTCAAAAAAAGTGGGCATACGACGTACAAAAAGCTCGCGGCCTTCTTTATCTCTAAAGATGGGGTGTCCTAACCATCCAACAGCTATTCCATCCCCGCTGTCCATTGAGCCGGCTCTGAATAATCCCCCTTTTGCCGGATTATTACCAATGTAATCATAAAAAGCTAATTTTTCGGGGATTTTAGACCAAGCTTCTGAAAAACTCAGATTTTCAGCTAGTCCTGTGCTAACTCTTCGATATATTTCTTGCTGGAAGTATCCCTGATCCCACTGATAACGAGTGGGGCCAAATAATTCGATTGGGGTAGTTGCTGAACCATACCACATAGTTCCAGCAACAACGAAAGCTGCGAAAAAAACAGCAGCGATACTGCTGGAAAGTACAGTTTCAATATTGCCCATACGTAATCCTTTGTATAGACGTTGAGGCGGACGGACACTAAGATGAAATAAACCCGCTAATATGCCCAATGTACCCGCTGCAATATGATGAGAGGCTATTCCTCCCGAAACAAAAGGATCAAAACCTTCTGCGCCCCACGCTGGATTTACAGATTGTACTTTTCCAGTTAGCCCATAAGGATCGGACACCCATATTCCAGGACCATACAAGCCTGTTACATGAAATGCGCCAAAGCCAAAGCAAGCCAACCCTGAGAGAAATAAATGAATTCCAAAGATCTTGGGCAAATCCAAAGAAGGTTTTCCGGTACGTTCATCAGAGAATATTTCTAGATCCCAATACACCCAATGCCAGATAGCTGCCAAGAAGCACAAGCCAGAAAACACAATATGTGCCCCTGCCACACCTTCGTAACTCCAAATACCCGGATTCGGTATAGTTCCTCCTGAAATACTCCACCCACCCCATGAATTGGTTATTCCTAAACGAGTCATAAAGGGTATAACGAACATACCCTGTCTCCACATTGGATCAAGAACCGGGTCAGAAGGATCAAAAACTGCTAATTCGTATAGAGCCATCGAGCCGGCCCAACCAGAAACTAGAGCTGTATGCATTATATGGACAGAAAGTAACCGACCGGGATCATTCAATACGACAGTATGAACACGATACCAAGGTAAACCCATGGAAATACCCCTTTTTTATCAAATATCAAAGAAAAATGGACACTATGTAACTTTATCGCATTGGAAAAGACTATACTATGTTATGTACCTAACCTTTTCAATAGATTTTGTATGAGAAAGGGTTAAGATTTATTTCGTTCCATTGAAAATAACGGAACAATTTTGTTCGTAAGAACAAAGAGAAGCAGATCTATTCTATACTCGATAAGTACCAATACGCAATGGGGGTTGGGCCCCCTTTTTTTTGTAGAATGAATGCGTAGATACTTGTTTATCATTCAAATGATCGACCCGCTCGTGAAAATTCTTTATTCATTCTGTCTTCTTCCGGAAATATTCACCCAATCCATGTATCCAATTTATGTTTAAAATAGAATAAACATAAAAAAATGAAGACAATAAATTCATTGGTACGTTTCCATATTAAAGTGAAGTATAGTACTTAACTTTTTTCTTTAATTTAATGCCCGTTGGTGTTCCAAAAGTACCTTTTCGGAATCCTGGAGAGGAAGACGCAGTTTGGGTTGACGTATAGTGCGGCTTGTCAGATATATTAGGTCATATGGGGTTTACCCGTTGTCTCCACCGATCGGGATATCCCCCGTTTCGCCCAAGAAATATTGATTGAACCATCAATTATTCGGAGCGTGAAGTGCAATTAGATCAATTTATATTGGGGATCAATATTATTAAGAATTTATGGTTAACTTGTAACGATAAAATAAAGTATCCAGGCTCCGTTTAGAAAATATCAAATTGGTAATATATATGATTACTATTTGTATCATAAACATTCTTTATTTATATTTAATTTATGCTTTCTATATATTATTAGGAGTGATCTCAAATTGCCATTCAATAGCATGGAATAATTTGAGGGAAAGCATGAAATGAAACATCAAAAAAAAAAAAAAAAGAAGCGGTACTGAGATAATTTGCCCTATATGTGCAAATAGAATTTGGACAAATCTTTACCCGGAGTAGAACACGAACCTAAAAAAATTGAAAGGGCCTATTCAAGAACAAGAAAATGCCATCGTGATTTGAATTTCGATGAAATAATACATCAATGAGAGGTTAGTTTAATAAGTTCAATAATTTTTTTGATAAGGAAGAGAAAGGGAATCAAAACTCATGTTTTTGAAAAATCGAAGAAAAGCCCTTCTTTAGAAAAAGAAAAACCTGTTACAAAAAATAAATGAAGACTAGAATTGATACATTGATTGATTTTTTTTTTTTTTTTCGCAATTTTTTGAACCGTATGCATCCAAAGGTGCACGTATGGTTCCTAAGGGATACAATTTTGTCCTAATCAACCGACTTCATCGAGAAAGATTACTTTTTTTAGGCCAAGAAGTTGATAGCGAGATCTCCAATCAACTTGTGGGTCTCATGGTATATCTCAGTATAGAAGATAATACTAGGGATTTTTATTTGTTTATAAACTCTCCCGGCGGATGGGTAATACCAGGAATAGCCATTTATGATACTATGCAATTTGTGCCACCCGATGTACATACAATATGCATGGGATTAGCTGCTTCAATGGGATCTTTCATTCTGGTTGGAGGAGAAATTACCAAACGTCTAGCATTCCCTCACGCTTGGCGCCAATGAGTTAAAAAAAAAAAAAAGACTATGCCTTCGCCATATCGAATATAAATAATCGAATTAGGAAAAATTAAGTAATAATAGCATGGCACTTTGAGTTCGATATGAACAAACCATTATTGTTTTTTATAACCTGAGATTTTGTATCGAGATAGTAGTATGAAATAACCTTTATTTGCGATTTTATCTTATGTGTCGGGAGGACATTTTAGCGTCACAAATCATTTTTTCCTTATTTGATCATATCAGAAAGACACTTTGGGATTGCCAAATCACAAACTAGATAAATATATAAATATCTAATATAAAGCAACAGAACCATCATAGTATTTTTTTACTCTTATGATAAAGAAGGATGGCAAATGGATTATTCAACGATCTGGCTGGATCGGATAGATTCTATTTCTTTCCCTCTTCTCTGGAGGAGGGGGTTAGTAAATTCCATTGCAGAGCCGTATGCAATGCACAAAAGGTGCCTGTACGGTTGTTCTATTCTATTTTTTTCTTCTTTTTTTATCCCTTTAATTGAAATCCCATCATGCGAGATAGAAGAACCATTCATGATGTTATCTCAATATCATCAGGGTTATGATTCACCAACCTGCTAGTTCTTTTTATGAGGCACAGGCAGGAGAATTTATCCTGGAAGCGGAAGAACTCCTGAAACTTCGCGAAAACCTCACAAAAGTTTATGTACAAAGAACAGGCAACCCTTTGTGGGTTATATCCGAAGACATGGAACGAGATGTTTTTATGTCGGCAACAGAAGCCCAAGCCCATGGCATTGTTGATCTTGTAGCGGTTGAAAATGAAAATACTTCGGATTTCGTATAAATCCATGATTCCGTTTTATTTTCAACCATAATTCGAATTTTACACGATTTGATATCTTATATTGAAATTGAATCGAAATAATTAATAATCATCAATCAAAAATCAGGTTAAGATCGATCTAAACCAACCCATTCTATAATATAATTTTATATATCCGACATGCCAACTATTAAACAACTTATTAGAAACACAAGACAGCCAATAAAAAATGTCACGAAATCCCCCGCTCTTCGAGGATGTCCTCAGCGTCGAGGAACATGTACTAGGGTGTATGTGCGACTCGTTCAGATCATGAGCTCGAGCAAATGAGACAATTTTTCCAGTATCAATGATTAATACCAATGAATAGATAGAGTAAAAGAACGCTATTTACTATCTAAAATGGGGATATATTATATACCCTTATTGTTTCTTGTATATTGTGTATGGAATTTATGGTTTTCATTGGTGCAAATCCAACCACCTCAATTTGAGATGAGAAGCAATTCTCCATTGGTAGCAAATGGTTATCCATTAAGCGGAGGAAATGGTATTATAAGGATAAGAAACAAAAAGGTTATGCCCATATTCTTGAAAGAACGGACTAACAGGGTCAGCTACCTAGCCAACTTTCATAATTAAATGCCGTTACTGTATGGATAGCTCTTACTGTGAAAAAGGCCTATTACTGTATAATTAATGGGTAGAGCCCAAGAATGTTAACTATACAAGTTAACAATACCATTTGATTAAATGAGAGATGAGGCTCCGGCGCATAGAGAGGGCCTCACCGTTTAAGAAGTAACCATAGAAACGAAGGAACCCACTATTTTTTTGTATAGTATTTGGTAGAATTTCTTAGTTCCAGGTGAACCAAATGTCTGGCCTGGAAAGAATAAAACTAAAAAATAGTGGTTGGGAAGGTCATAGTAGCAAAAGCCATTGGAATTTATATTTTATATATCGGAATAATCCGTTTTGTTATTAACCGACCGGGGGGGACAAATAATGACTGAAAGAAGAGAATTCAATTAGTTATTCATTAAAGTTTAATTTGATTCAATGACCAGAGTTAAACGAGGGTATACAGCTCGGAGACGTCGAACAAAAATTCGTGTATTTGCATCAACTTTTAGAGGGGCTCATTCAAGACTTACGCGAACAATTACTCAACATAAAATGAGAGCTTTGGTTTCCTCTCATCGAGATAGGGGCAGGCAAAAGAGAAATTTTCGTCGTTTGTGGATCACTCGGATAAATGCAGTAACTCGCGAGAATAAAGTATTCCATAGTTATAGTCGATTAATACACAATCTGTACAAGGGGCAATTGCTTCTTAATCGTAAAATACTTGCGCAAATAGCTATATCAAATAAGAATTGTCTTTACATGATTTCCAATAAGATCATAAAATAAAGGAAACTATAAAGTAATATACAGGAATGATTGAACAAGAATTCCCCGGAGAATGAACTCCGGGAAGATAGAATAAACTAAATTGAGATAAAATTAAGATAAGAAAAGTAGTAGGAATGAACGAACATGCTTCAATAAAAAAAATTGCTTATCCCCCTTATTTTTGTTTCTTATAAGACAAGAATTAAACCTGGATTCTGGGTCTTTTCGAGCAAAACATCCAATCCATTTGAGCTTGAATTCCAATTGGAGTTTTGAGTCAATTGAGGAATATGCCTATTTATTTCTGGCTCTAGGACCCGCAGTTCTAGGGATCGACTCGGTTCTCTCAAGTTGTTTCTCATTATTAAGAAAAGGTAACGAAGATAAAATACGAGCTTGTTTTATAGCAATAGTAATTAATCGTTGTTGTTTCAAGGTCAATTTATTTATCCGTCTAGATAATATTTTTCCTTGTTCACTAATAAATCGACTAATTAAACTCATGTTTCTATAATCAATTCGATCCCCCGAGACAATTGGGGGCAAACGCCGACGAAAAGAGAGCTTGGATTTACGAAAAGGTTGCTTAGATTTATCCATGGTTTATTCCTTATTTCTAAAATTCTATTTCTTTATTAATTTAAGATCTGGCCAAAGTGGGGTTTTATTTGTATAATTTATAATTTTAATATAATTTGTATTATATTATGATTATGTTATATGTTCTTCCTCTTTCTGCTCTTTGAGTTGGAATGGAAAGATTGCACATATGTTCCGTTCGATCTATTTCTTTATTTCCCCATGAATCGTATGCCTGTGACAATAACGACAAAATTTTCTCAATTCTAATCGACTGGGTGTATTGTGTCGATTCTTTTGAGTAATATATCTAGAAATACCCGGCGATTCTTTATTGACACCATTTCGGGCACAACAACAAGTACATTCCAAAATAATTATGACCCTTACATCTTTACCCTTGGCCATGAACCCCCTTTGGATCGACTTAACTTTTCTATTTTCGATCTGAAAATAAAAAGAACAAAAAATTAATAGAAGTTACTAATTTGAAATTAATTTTCAAAAGATTTCATTGTAATTAATATTAATTAATTCAATTAATTTAAGAGTAATAATGAAAATTAAATGGATTGAATATATATATATTTTTTTATTTAATTTTATTTAAATATCAATTATATATTATAATATTATATATAATTTTAAGTAATACAATTTTTTCTAACTATCAATTATTCCTATACTAATACCAATATTTCAGTTATGTATCTTCTTTACTGTGTTATGATTTCGTGGAGCCTCTCCTAGACTGGACCCGCATTTCTATTTATCTTTTTCCAAATCTAATTTTATTAGATTAACTTTTTGCTTGGGTTTAATACATTTATTTTTGATTTTTTAATCACGTCACATAGAATTAAATCTCTAATTTTTTTATTTTTTGCATATCAATAACTAGAATCAAAAAAAAGGAAATGACAAGGCGTCTGGGAATAAACGATTAATCTCTATCAATAGACCCGCTAAAGACCCAAACCATAGAGTACTTAGCACAGGTGCCGTGGAGAGATATGTTTTTATATCTCGCATTGAAAATCCTCCTTTTTATTGTTTATTGTAAAACTATAGACATAGATTATATATATGAGCAGATGTCGTAGTTCAAGATCATTTGTATTTATTTTTATGCAGAATTCCTAACTAAAATGGATATGTACAATGAACGAGTCAATGTTCTTGTCCTTAAAAAAAAAAAAGCCTGAGTGTTATCGATTAATATTAATTTTTTATGCGTTTAGGTTTTAGATGTATATAATATAAATACAATATTTTAATATAAAAAATAAAGTATAAAATCAAGAAGAAAATATAAATGTGGAAAACAAGACAAGGATTTTGTACAATGACATTGTAAAACAATTTTTAAAAGGGATGTAGCGCAGCTTGGTAGCGCGTTTGTTTTGGGTACAAAATGTCACGGGTTCAAATCCTGTCATCCCTACCTATTACTTCTACTAATGGGCAGTAACGGGAGATTACTCGAGATTGATTAAATTTTAAAATTGGCTATATAATCTTTAATTTTTGCATACTATACTAGGTGTTCGCAAGATATTTTTAGGTACATAGAATTTTTTTTTTTACAGTCGTATCCCCTGTGATAAGAAAGCGCTCTTAGTTCAGTTCGGTAGAACGCGGGTCTCCAAAACCCGATGTCGTAGGTTCAAATCCTACAGAGCGTGATGTTATGTCGAATCACATACAATAAAATAACTTAATAAACTTAAATTTGACCTCCTTTCAAGGAAAGGAGTAGGAGGTCAATCAAAAAATATATGATTCAATCAAAGGTCCAATTGATCACCACGTCTGTATTGTAAATATGCAGTTACGAATAATCCTGCCAAAGTAATAGGAATTAGACCTAAAACGATTCCAAATAAAAAAACTTCAATCATTTCTATTTTTTGTTTGAGAGAATAAAAAGAGAGGTAAGATCTATCCCTAAATATTAATCTGAATTGTTCGCGAATCTCAATAACCGAGAATTGGCAATTCCCGCGCCCGCGGGACTATGGAAGACCTGGCATTTAAGAGAAATACTTATTTTTATAAATTGTTCATTCAATTTATTTCAAATAAGTCGTATCTTGTTCAAACCAATCAATAGAGCTGAGGTTATAGTTGAAACAGCTAATAGAAAACCGAAATAACTAGTTATAGTAGACATGAAAGGGCTAAATTAGATATGTTCTTTTACTACATATGTTGATAAAACACTTACCTAAGTTTCAATTTTCCCAGATACGACAGTAAGAAAAACTATTGACAGTAGACAATATTAACTTAGTTCCATCTTAATTGATCAGTCATTATAGATAGCACTAAAAAAGATAGAATTACATAGTAGAAAAAATCTATTGCTCTGATGTGACATCAACCGGTCATGTGATTCCAAATCAACAGATTCATTGTGCAATTCGTGAGTTGAGTGAAAGTAATAAAAACTCTATCGTATAACTAAAAAAAAAAAAGAAAATTCAGTCATTTTTGAAAAAAAAAAAAAAAAAAAAATAATTTGAATCATTTTTTTTTTTTTTTTTTTTCATTTCGGGTCCAACTCGATTTGAAGATGAGCAACTCCCAGTATCTTTTTAGCTTCTACACTACTGTCTTTCCATATCATAGAGTTCTATCTTTGTAGTTCAGTCAAAAAATAACCTTGCTTTGGCAACAACGGTTGTTGCATCACCAATATTCTGTAT